CTGCTCAAAGGGGGAATTTTTTAAGTGTATACGTTATTTCTATGAGAAAAAATGAAACTTAGACATAGTAGTTGTTTAACGAAATACTATGCATAAGAAGATCTTGCCTTGGGCGAGTCACCTATTGCGCACTTACCGATTTTTTATTTTGAAATAGAATTTCTACTTTCTCGATCGGGGGTTCAAGCATTAAAAATTTGTGAGGTTTATTATTTCTTATATATTTCTTATATTAAATATTTATTCACTTTCAAATCCGAAGAAGTGCCCATCCTGTCAAAGAATCAACAAAGGAAAAAGCATTACGATTCTTTAATAGATGCCCATAATGCTTTTTCCTTTGTTGATTCTTTCGATGGATCACAAGACTCAGATTGCAAATAAAAAAAAAATCTAGAAATTCAAACTATAAAGTAAGACAAGACAATTATTTAATATTGATCGAAAAAAAGAGGTATCAAAAAAGTGAATGGGTTCTATGTAAATTCCATATCCTTTATTATCTTGATACATATATAAAGATAATATTGTAGATTGATCGACACTAAGTCCCTTTCTTTATTCTAAAGTACAACTTTATACACTACAATAACACTAATAGATAGTATGGTAAGAAAGAAATAGATATTTCTTTCTTACTATACTTATACTATAGTATTGGATCTGATAGAATACTGTCGATTCTAGTCCGCTCATTTCATTGAAGACGCAAAATTGGAATCATTTTTTTTCTTCAATCATTGATAAGAACTCAGAAGTAAACATTAATTAAAATTAATTAATCCTTTTGATTTTTATTTTGACTTTCTGTTTTTACATAAATGATAAGCAGAAAAGCAGTAGGAACTAGAATGAACAGTGCAGTAGCAATAAATGCAAGAATATTTACTTCCATAATCTCATCTTTTTTTTACTTCACAATAACTCGGGATTTAATCCCATAGAGATGATAAATCTTTCGACTGTAAATTCTTAAATTCAATGAATGAATTATCTCTCAATGATTTTGAATCGGATCAATATCATGAATAACAATATCTGAGCTATCAAATAAATTCGTCGTCGCGAATTGAATAGTATAACATAGGAAGATCTTTTATCCATACTGAATCCAAAATAGGATTCCCGGTCCAATAAAAAATTACTTTTGAATGAAATCTTTTTTTTATACTTCACATTAGCAATTGAGGTTACACAAACAAAACCGGAGCCATAAAGGGAGACTTTTTAAGTTGGAAAAGTATTCTATCGGGGGAATTCTGTTAAATTCATTTTGTATTGTACAAGAAAAGAATTCCATTTTTGTATGTGCGCTTAAGAAACATATAGTCCTCTATTCCATCGCAAAAACAGATTCAGTATCTCTTGGAATACTGACTTTAGTGCTACCATCAATTGTACAAATCTACATAGGTCTTTCTAATACCAATCAGTACTACTTGAAGTAATGAAAATCCTCCTATTTGTTTGATGAGAAAGGCAAAACGAAAGGGAAAGAAAAAAGAACCCCCCTGGGAATGAAATTTTACTTCCTGCTCCCCTGTTGACAGAAAAAGGAAAGATGATTGATCTACTTATTGAATCTGTCGGGACTGACGGGGCTCGAACCCGTAGCTTCCGCCTTGACAGGGCGGTGCTCTGGCCAATTGAACTACAATCCCAGGGAAATAAGGGATCGAGCAGAAAATTTGATTCTGTTTTTATTTGTCCGTATCGGGTATTTCTGAAGGACGGGGGGGTTATATCATCTCATGGTATATTGGTGAATTGTTGGGCCGAGCTGGATTTGAACCAGCGTAGACATATTGCCAACGAATTTACAGTCCGTCCCCATTAACCGCTCGGGCATCGACCCAGACCCAAGAAGAACCTCTTTGTTTTGGTGCTTCGGGGTATATTGGTAATCCATAATATGATCAACTTACCTTTGTAGTACCCCCTACCCCCAGGGGAAGTCGAATCCCCGTTGCCTCCTTGAAAGAGAGATGTCCTAAACCGCTAGACGATAGGGGCGGCATATTTGCCTAACGTCTATCCGATGCCCATTGTATGAACCGCTTCTTCCAGTTGTCAATCAACTCTACCGATATGATTTGAATAAGATAAGAATCAATGGTTAATAGAATAAGAAAAAAAGAGTAGTTAATAGAATAAATCAATTAAGAAAAGGACTCTTAATTCATATTAAGAAAATTAATAAAAAAATATAGAGTATAGAAATAATACGGAAGATAGGATTCTTTTAGGGAGGGGTTGGTCCACCAGAAAAGAAAAAGAAAGGGGGCTCCCACTACGGAAATTAACAAAAAAAGAAGATAAGGGGGATCAAGAAGTTATCGAAAAAATTTTATATTCCTAGAAAAAGAATTTTTTAGTTCAGGGATCCAGGGACAAGTAGAATTTATTCATCACATGATTCGATGAAATTTATTGAATATATGTCGAATTGAGAGGTGTACATGTATCAATAAAATGAATTTCGTTTTGATGAGTACCATTA